TTCTATTTGAAGATGTTCTATTTTTCCATAGAAATGTGTTCGCTCAAGAAAAGTTCCATAAGATATGAATCGTAAATAATAAGATTGTTTACGAATAAAAACGAATAAAAATTCACATTCAAATGCATAAGAATTGTATAGTAATCGAAATAATCTTTTATTTTCTTTTGAAAAAACGTAAATAGATTTCTTCTGAGTAATGAGAAGACTATTCCAATTATGATATTCGCGAAGAAAGAATTGCAAAAAATGCAAAAAAGGAACATCTTGAATCCAACATTGAAGGATTTGAACCAAGATTTCCATATGGATGGGATGAGGTATTAGTATATCTGAGACATAATTTAAATGTGATAACTTGTCCTCTAAAAAAGGAAAAATGGAATGAATAGATCGTAAATTAGAATATTTTGATATTTCTATTTCTTCGAAATAAGATACTAATCGCAGCGAGAATGGAATTTCTACAAGAATTCCAAAACTTTCTGATATCATTTGAGAATAAAAATGAGAATAAAAAAAATGGTTGTGCCAAAGGAGTCGATTTTGGTTAGAATCATTAACTGAAGAAATCAAAGAATTCTGTTGATAGATTCGAATAATTAAGCGTTTTACAAGCGCTAAACTAGATTTATTGTCATAACCAAAAATTTCCATAGGTTCGTAAAAAATCGAACTATTTAAACTATAATCATGAGCAAGTGCATAAATATACTCCTGAAAGAGAAGTGGATATAGGAAGTGCTGTTGCCGAGATTCGCCTTTTTCTAAGTATCCTTGTAATTCTTCCATTGACTCCCATTTCTACTTGAACCAGAAACAGTAGGCATTTATTGGGTTATTATACATAGTGCAATATGGTCAGAACAGGGCATATATTATGTTTATGTTATAGTAGAAAAAAACTATATATATACCCCGGAGAACAGGAGTCCAATCAACAGATATTTTTCCTCTCCCCTTCTTATCCGATGGGGTTATCTTCGTTTTAATTACCAGAGGATCCAAAATCTTTTATTTTTGCAACCCGATCGCTCTTTTGACTTTGGAACAAATTCTTTGTATCAGTATACTCTTTCTTCTACACATTCGTTTCCAATCCATATTAGAAAATAATTAGGATTTCTTGAATCAAAATTCCACTCACACGAGAATTCTTCCCCGCATCAGGCACTAATTTTTTTTAACGTATAATTAGATCGGGTAATTATTCAAATTAAGAATAGAAGCTCGTTGCTTTTTTTTTTACCAGAATTGGAGCCGTAGGGCTCTATCCATTTATTCATTAGACCCAACCCTAAATGTGAATTTCTTTTGTCCCCCTCGAAAAAAAAAAAATCAAAAGAAATTTTGGATCTAGTAAGGTAAGGAGAAACTAAAAATTCTACTAAAAAGAATAAGAATATAATAAAAAATTCCATTTTCCTCTTTTCTTATTATTACGACATGCTGTTTTTTCCATCCATTACCTTTCAGGATCAGTCGCGGTCTTATAGACTCTACCAATAGTCTGGACGAATTCGTTGCTTCATCCAAATGTGTAAAAGATTATAGTCGCACTTAAAAGCCGAGTACTCTACCGTTGAGTTAGCAACCCAGATAATATGTAGATATGATCGAAAAAAAAAAAAAAAGAAATTGAATTAGACTGTACAACTACCTCAAAATATTGAGCTAGCAAGTCAAAAAACAATGGATTCCCGATAGAAATGGTAAAAATTTACAAATCAACTATTTTTTTTTTGTGAAGAAAATACACCTTGTATAACAGTAAATCTGGCAAACCCATCATTTGACTGAAGTAAAAGAAAAACAATAGGAGGTCGGGATAAAGAGATCCATTTATGATCGAATTATATTTGTTCGATATACCATTGTCAATATTAATGGAATTTTTAGAAAACAAATGAAATTCGTTAAATAAATAAATTCAATTACCAATTAAGGATTTGTGTTGGATTGGCACAACATAAATAAGAAATTTAGATGAAAAAAGAAAAATCAATGTAGAGAAAAAATGTCAGGTTGATCGAATCAATAATCAATAGAAGTACAATAAGCAGGGTCAGGTTCGTCCCTTGTTTATTGGTGGATTCCCACAACAATAAAAGGGTAAAGTAAATTAAGTTATGAATACAATAAAAAAGAGCGAATTGTGTTACTCAAAAATAGATACTAGTTAACCTTTTCTTTTTTTTTATTTTATTAACCCTTTTTCTTTATTTTATGAAGCTCTCTCTTTAAATAATTCTGCCTTCCTTAAAATATCATGAACAGTTCCTGTAGGTTGAGCACCCTTTTCAAGGAAATAAAGAATCGCGGGAACATTTAAATAAGTTTGATTCTGTATCGGATCGTAAAAACCCACTTTTCGAAGATCTCTTCCTTCTCTTCGGGATCGAACATCAATTGCAACGATTCGATAGATCGCTCATTGGGATAGATATAGATAAACAATACCCCCCCCCTAGAAACGTATAGGAGGTTTTCTCCTCATACGGCTCGAGAAAAAACGATTCTAATATTTATATTCTGTATATAAGGACAAATAAACCCCCAAATCATGAATTAGACTATGATTTGAGTCGTTTTTTTTTTTGTTCTTACTTACAGAAAAAAAAAATATCATTCATACTCATAACTCAAGTTGGGAAATTCTCAAAAACTTCGAGGGTAAATCCTTAAACATTTCTTGAGTCGTCTCTAACCTCTTTTCTTTGTCTCATCTCGAATCTCTTTTTATTTCTTTCCTCATTAGAAATTTGAATAAAATTTTTGAGACAATTGAAAATTGTGTTTCCTTGTTCCGGAATCCTTTCTCTTTACTTTATAAAATCATTGGGTTTAGACATTACTTCGGTGATCCTTACTCCTTTTCAAAATGGCAGCAACATACCTTTTTTTGTTATTTCTTTCTATGGAAAAATAATACGAACGATGGATTCCCTTGTAATATAATACACCTTTCATTTGAACCAAAAAAGTTTTCCCAATTCCAACAAATTTTACTTTTTTGATTATATTTCAAACTTGTTCGAATTTAACCCCTTCCATTTCTATATTGAGTATATACTTACAAAGTTGGTCTAACCTATTAATTCTTACTAACCCTAGATTCTTCCCCCCGATAAATGAATCAATACTTTTTCATCGAGCTACATCATGTACTATTGCTATTTAGCAACCCCACACAAATTAGGTTTCTAACAGGAACAGAACAAACTATGTCGATTCAAGAGCATCTTCATTCCTATGGAAAATGGTGGATGTCAAAATCCACAGTGAATCATGTCCTTCAAGTCGCACGTTGCTTTCTACCACATCGTTTCAAACGAAGTTTTACCATAACATCCCTCTAATTAAATTTCTCACCGGTATGGAATTGATTCAATATGGAATCATGAATAGTCATTGGCGCAACGGTATAATAATACTTTTTATGTATCTATGGATAATGGATAGATAAAAAATTATCCGGAGAAAGCTTAGAAAGGATTTAAGTTATTTTACCCCGTATTGTATTTTATCATATAAATGAAACAATGAAACAAATTTATAAAAAAAAAAAAAAAAAGACGAATAAACGGGTTTACTTACATCTTCAACAGATTGCTCGGGATAGTGAATCATGAAAAAGATCCCATTTTTCGAACAAAAAAATCCTAAACCTCAAAAGAACGGCCTTTAATGGATTTCCAATTCCGGAGCAAAATCCGTTATTAAAGAAAAAAACCAAATAAAATAAATAAAATAAATAGTAAGCTGATGACTCGAAAAGGTCGAAAGTTTCTTTATTCTCTATATCTATATTCTCTATATCTATAATATATATTATATATATACTATAATTATATTTATTTTATATTTTTCATATTTCTTCGAGTACCAGGAAGTTCCTAAAAATCTTAAATGAAGTTAAAATAGTTTTTTGTTTTCACTAAGTATGGAAGAGAGAAATAAAAAGTATCGTGGAAGGTAAGATTAAAGTCTTGATTCTTTCTTTCAGATGAAAGAAAGAATCAAGAAAAGAATAAAATAAGAAGAATCTAATCTTTTCGATATACAACGAACAATTGTTACCGAGGAGAATCGTGGATAGTTAAAGAATCAAGGAACCCTTTTTGGCTTAACCAAAGAGTCGCTGTTACTGAAATAGAACAATACAATAACAATACATATACATAATGTATATTATGTATATATATATACAATAATATAGAAATATAGAATATAGAACTTGTTCATTTTATACAGACAGATTTTTTTTTACTTCGGGTTCAACAATCTTTCCGCCAATTCCATAAAGTAAAGTAAATGGAATATATAAAATTCCACCCAATCATTACGTTGATTTGCAACTATTACTATTCATTTGAATAAGATAAAATAAAAAAAAAAGGGGGGGGTCCAGATCAATTCTTTTTTCCTATTTTTTCTCCCAACTTTAGGGGTTTTACGACGAACGATGAAATGAAATTCATACCAACAAAAACTTCGTAATCTTTAGTCTCCAAATAAAATGTGGAATTGGGATACATCTTTTCTTTTTTTTAGGCTTTCCTTGGGGAATGGAATAGAAAGTCTTTTTTTTTCTATTTCTCAGATTTTGAATTAAGAATTTAAAGAAATATCTTTACTTCTACCTGTATACCCGTACACTCCATTACGTTTGTGAGAAGCCAAACGAAAAAAAAAATGAGAATTCTTCGAATTTTTCCTATAATTTATAACAAAGAAAGGAGTGGATAATATTGTATCCAAGATTAAACAGAAAGTTGTTTGTTAAAGAGAAGAATCTTTCATTTAGAGAAGATAAGATCTGGGACGGAAGGATTCGAACCTCCGAGTGACGGGACCAAAACCCGCTGCCTTACCACTTGGCCACGCCCCATTTAGATTTATATTCGATACTAATAAAGACTAATATTCGTATTGATCGTTCGTCAATTCCGCTCTAAATACATATAAAATACATTGTTGCTAGGATTCAACACATGTAAATAGGGAATAAAAAAAATTATTGATCATTGCATAAAATTTAATTAAGATATTGTATGAAACTATAATTCCTTGTATTCTCATTTGAGAATGAAAGGAAAGATTTTGGATTTGGGAGAGTTCGAAGAAAAACAAGGATTTTTTGACCCGCCTTTTCATTTCTCCCTCATAAAAAGAACTCTCAACCTAAATCCAATTTTCTAATCTACAAGAATAAAATGTTTGTTATGCTTAATATATTTAGTTTAATCTGTACCTGTCTTAATTCTACCCTTTATTCGAGTAGTTTTTTCTTCGCCAAATTACCGGAGGCTTATGCCTTTTTCAACCCAATCGTAGATGTTATGCCTATCATACCTCTACTATTTTTTCTCTTAGCCTTTGTTTGGCAAGCTGCTGTAAGTTTTCGATAAAATCTTTTATACTCTTCAAAATTCATAATTTATCCGAAAAAAAAAATTCTAAAAATTGATAAGATCAGATAAGCCTTATATTATGAACCCTCGATTCCAAAATCGAAATTCTTGTATATTGAATAACTTAATATTGTATTGAATAACTGCGGTGAGAAATTTGAATCAACTTATTTCCTCGTTCTGACCTTCCAGTAAACAAGGACTTTCTAAGGACCCCACAATACCTAATAATGTATATGAAAAAAAAATAGGTAATGAAGGAAGCGGAATCTTTCTTATTACAAAAAAGTTTTTGAAAATTACTTTTTTTTTAAGATTTAAGAAATCATTTTTGAGGTGTTATGTCAAAACAAAAACAATCTATGTGAGAAAAAATAGGCAATCTATTTCCTTTTTCCAAAAAAATAATCTTGGAGATTGTGTAATGCTTACTCTCAAACTCTTCGTTTACACAGTAGTGATATTTTTTGTTTCTCTCTTCATCTTCGGATTCTTATCTAATGATCCCGGCCGTAATCCCGGACGTGAGGAATAAAAAAAAGATTTTGAATTTTTCTTTACTTTTTTTATGTATTCCATACATATTTACTTATGTACTTAGGATAAATGTACTTATAATGAAAAAAGAAAGGGATCTCCATTTTTTAAAATTCGAAAGTCTGAAATGATTAGAAGGAGCGGAGAGAGAGGGATTCGAACCCTCGGTACGAAAAACTCGTACAACAGATTAGCAATCTGCCGCTTTAGTCCACTCAGCCATCTCTCCCAATTCAAAATTGGGAAATCTTGATGTGATACATGAAGTAAAAGAGATTGAAAAACCTAATTTTCTTTCTTTATTATATTATAATTATTAAATTATATTAAAGATAAGGATAAAATAACGATAATAATATATTCTAAATAAAATAAATAATATATGAAAATATATAAGATATCTCTGCTATAAATTTGATCAGTAATTCAATTTAGATAATGATTCGAAACGGATATCTTATCTCCAATATCTTATCTCCACTAGAATAGATATAGAAAAAATACCTTACTTCTTTGATTTTGTAAGAAAGGTTCATTCCCCCGGCCAGGTTAAGTACTGGCCGGGCCAGTACTTCTTTTGTTCTGATGAATCATTTTATAAATCAAACGAAACGGTTTAATCATTTTTGATTTGATATCAAAAATACTTTTTATTGAAGCAACAACAAGGACAATTAACATCCCCATTCCTATGATAGAAGTATCATTTCTTATCTTAGTATTATTAATACTATAACTAATATTAGTAATAGTATAGAACATACTATTATAGATATAAAATATTATAGATATAAAATATGGATATATACAATATTTTAAGAATATTTTTCACATTCTTATTTCTTATTAAGTATTAAGATCTGGAAAAGAAGAACACATACATATATTAAACAATATCAAAAACGAAACGCGCATATTTATAATATAACTCGTTTACTTCTTCAAGAAACAAACTGAATTTTATTTCAACATTTGAAATCCAATTGACCCAAATTCAAATTCATAAAATACGGCAGCTGAGGGGGGAAGTTGAAAACGAAAAAAGAAATGCGGAATTCATCATTTTTATAGTCCAACTTCAAGAATTCCTTCGATTCGGTATTGGTATTGTCAGTAATTACTTTCAACAAAAGAAAAGTCTAATTTTTTACTTGAATTATGATTATTTTTTTCTGATTATTTTTGTTATTTTATTTAAATAAGCTTTCCGCTCTTTGCCCATTTTTTTCGGCCCCACCTTCCCTTCGAATGAGACAAAGTGTCAACGCTATCATTTTCACGATTCTGATGCTATCTTGATTGTATCTCATTCCTTTGTTCGACAAACGTTCCATTCATATATAATAATGAATACGTAGCGGGTATAGTTTAGTGGTAAAAGTGCGATTCGTTCGATTAATAACTTAAATAGTTAAGGGGTCCCTCGGTTTTTTCATATTCCGATCAAAAAACTTTATTTCTTAAAAGGGTTTAATCCCTTTTCCCTCAATAGCATATTTGAGGAATAATATACATTCTCGCGACTTGTATCCGAAGGTTAATTCGAAAT